ATATATTAGATGTACATATAGATAGCACTTTATTTCTTTTAGTTTGATTTCCCATCTCAAGAAGTCATTGATTGAACAATTAACGGATGATCCGCGGAGTTAAGTTATACAGTAACTTCTTCGGATTTGTAAAAGGAGTAGAGCAGACCCTGTCCATTTTTCATGCTTAAACATGAGATGAATCAAAAAAAGCATAAAAACTTTTCTAGTAGTCTAAAACAAATGTTAAATGTGTGATATGTGGATCGCTCAACAGAAGAAAGATCTCATTTTCTTATGTGTCGGATCTCTTTGGCCAATCACTAATCGCTTCGTTTCCGATAGAAAGAAAATATGTATTGTCGTAATAGCAGAACGACTTTCTTTTAGAAAGGTAAAAGAAAAAGGGGAAATAAATAAAGAAAAAAAAATAGTATTAGTTTTTCTTATTGTAATATCCATAATTATGATAAGAGCTGATTCACTAAAATAGAATATTTAGGAAAAATTAGGTTGGAAAAAATCGCCTATCATGCGTAGATTTGAGTTTCGAAATACAATTATGGTAATCATTCATTACTGTATTCCAGTACAATTTGGAAGACATTTTTCTTTTTTTAGGGCTTCGCAAAATGATCAATAAAGAATTGATACGGTTCGATTGAGCAATTAGTAGTGCCCAGCCCTAGAGTCCACTCCTTCCCCATACTACAAGTGAAAGGGAAAATGTAAAGACTACCATTAAAGCAGCCCAAGCAAGACTTACTATATCCATGTGAATTATGTCCCCTATTTCTATGAAGGAATTATTCTATTATTGAATAATAATCATAGCGGAATCAATGGCGCAGAGTCAAAATAGGTAAGACTATTTATTGATGAACCAATTCAATGAATACACTCGTAACAAGTTTCTATATTTTAGGGTTTCTGGTAAAATCAGGAAGCATTTAGTACAAATACGATGATACACACGCCTTTTCCTTGGAAATATCAAAGGAATGCTTCTATATGGAGCATGTAAGAATAGTAAGACCTATTGTTTGTTTTGATATTAATGCCTTTCCTTACTAAGCAAAAAGCATAAAAATATACCATCACGATAGATAACTATCTATCAGATACCTCTATTTCCTATTTGATCTAAGCTTACTGTCTTTCTTTCTGTGAAAGAATCCGGAGAACTCACCACCACTATTAATTAATACATTCTTTTTTTTCAACTTTACCCTTTACTCTTTTAATACCAGACGGAGTCACGAGACACTACTTTGAATAAGGGTAATTTAAGAGATCTTGTTATTATAGTCTTTCGTATAATCTCTTCTTCAATTCTAGTAGCAAAAACAGAGTGTCCCTTAGGAACCTTTGGATACCGAGATTTCCGACCTTAGTTCTGAATCCCGGAATTGACTCTCACCATTTATTTGATTCAATTGAAAAATCAAATAAATGGTGAGAGTCAATCATTAAAGTAATAAGTGAGAGTTGCTTCATCCCTATTGATACCGATTTGGGCTACACCTCAATTTTGAGAAAAAAAAATTACAGTCTTTTAGAAAACCTACACCATGGGTTATCAAAATCGAGTATTGACACGCCCGCTTAGTCCTTTGCCTCTGCTTCTTGCGGAGCAAGAATTCGTCGAATTAGATCGGCAAGATAGGAAAGAAATAAAAAATCTTTTGTTGATCAGGCGACACCCGGATTTGAACTGGGGATAAAGGATTTGCAGTCCCCCGCCTTACCACTTGGCCATGCCGCCAAATTCGGTCCAAAATGGATAAAAATATTATCTATATTCTAATTCTATTACTCACTCCTTTTTTTATCTTGAATACCATTGTACTTATCCTTTTTTAAAAAGAAATTCCTGTTTTTTATTGGATCTAGTTTAGATTCTCCTCTTCGATTGATTGTATCTTAAAATATACATCGCTTAAAAACATCCCTTCTCTTTTTTATTGAGAGTAGAAAAAATGGATTTCCGGTCACAGACTGCAAAATTCAGGACAAATTGGAACCATTAACAATTTACTTTGAATTAGCGAACGATTCTTCCATTTTTATCTCCAATGAAATTTTGTTTCATTGAATAGCAAAAGAAAATCAAATTGATTTATGACTAATCAGTATTCATTTTTTTTTCAATAAGCAATCCTTTTCAATTATCAATTATAATTATAATAACATATATGTGTATATGTAAACCCCAGAACAGAAATTGTTACCCAGATATCAAACCGGATCTCTCTCTTATGTACATATCCCTATAGAGAATTCTCCTGTTTCAATTTTTCATTGAATATATTGAATAGAAAATACAAATTTTGATGGAGTGTGACTCACGTTGTCCCAAGTGAAATTACAATAAAAGATGTGATATATGGATAAAATAGATAGCCGTATCAGCATGTACTTAATAAAATAAATACAATTACAATAAATACTATTCTTATTATATTTTCTATTTATATTACGCAATTCAATCATATTCTATAAATTCCACTGACTACCAAAA